TCATATTCATTCATATTCATAGAAATAGGGGACATAATTCACATGGATATAGTAAGTCTCGCTTGGGCTGCTTTAATGGTAGTCTTTACATTTTCCCTTTCACTGGTAGTATGGGGAAGAAGTGGACTCTAGAAGTACTACTAATTGAATTGAGGAATCAAGAGGAATCAAACTGTATCAATTATTTTATAGATCGTTTTGCAAAGCGTTTTTCACTATTTAAAATAAATGAAAATATCTTCATTTCAAAATTCCATTGGATTCTAGTGGAATGGAATAAGGTATTATATGAATAATATTCTTTCAATCAAACAAATATTTAAATGATTCCCATCTTTGTATTTCGAAAAGAAAAGGGATACAGATGATAGGAAATTTATTCCAACCTAATTCTTCCTAAATTTTCTAGTTCAACAAACGGGCTCTTATTAGAATTATATATGGACAATGAGGACGAATGGATCCCCTTTTTTATTTGTTTCCCTCTTTACTCTTCAATTATTCTTTAAAGAGGAAGTCGTTCTGTTAAGTGTATACGCACTTTCTATGAGAAACAAAATAGACATAGTGGTTGTCTAACAAAATACTATGCATAATAAGATCTTTCCTTGGACGAGCCGCATATTGCGCACTTACTTCTTGTTTTCTTATTTTATAAATTTCATTTATGCTTTATCGACTCATTTCATATCGCGGTTCAAAAAAAATCGGTGAGGTTTACTATTTACTACTCCTTTTCGAAATCCGAAGAAGTTCCCATAGAACTCTTGTCAATGGCTCAATCCATTATTTCTTCGGAATGATAAACAAAAAAAGATTACTTTTTTATTTTATTAATATATGCCCATACCTTTTTTCCTTCATTAATTTGATTTTTGCGATGGATATGGAGATTCATATTGGAAATAATATCTAATCTAGGAATTAGAACCATAAGAGTAGGAGTTGTCTTTCGATTATTTCAGATTGATCGTAACAAATAGATGTACCAAAGAGATAGAATTGGGTGCTATGTACATTCCATATATGGAATTGATATCTACATATATGAAGAGAATATTGGAAATTTCTCTATATTAAATCTCTATCTTTATTATAGAGTACAACTTTATACACTACAATAACACTAATAGATAGTATGGTAGAAAGAGATATACGAATATTTCTTTCTACCATACTATCGGATCTCATAGAATACTGCCAATTCTAGTCCGCTCATTTCATTTAAGACGCGAAATTGGAATCTTTCATTTTTTTTTTTTTTTCTTCAATCATTGATAAGAACTCAGACGTCAAGTTTCATTCAAATTAATTAATCATTTTGACTGACTGTTTTTACGTAAATGATAAGTAGAAAAGCAGTAGGAACTAGAATGAGCAGTACAGTAGCAATAAATGCGAGAATATTGACTTCCATAATTTCATCGTTTTTTTTTTACTTCGCAATAACTCGGGATTTAATCCCATAGAGATGATAAATCTTTCGCCTGTAAATTCAATGGATGAATTACCTCTCGATGATATTGAATCAGATCAATATCATGAATAACAATATCTGAGCTATCAAATCAATTCATCGTCGAGAATTGAATAGTATAGCATAGGAAGAGCTTTTATCCATACCGAATCCAAAATTGGATTCCTGATCCATCCAATCAAGAATTCCTTTATTTATCATTCTTTTCTGTTCTTTTTCTATAACCTACCCCACGTCTTACTTATACAATCATCTGATGAAGTATCATCTGACCACCTTCCCACTTCCATTAGTCACAAACCCAAACAAACAATAAAACAATAGAAGTGAAATGGAAAAAAGGAGTTAAGTTCTCAACTCCTTTTTTATTGATCTAATTTTCTTGGAAGACAAAGAAGTGTGATAAAAATGAGTCCCGGTATAGGTATAAAAGATATAATATTCCATCAAATTGAATATTATAGGGTTTGTTCTTTCTTCGATAGGACCCCTAAAAGAAAATAGGAAAAAAAGAAGGAAAAAGGTATTCATTACCTTGCTAAGAGTGGTGGGATCCTTGTTCGATCTTTATCTTTCTTTTATCTCCCTTTCTTAGATTAGTACGGGGACACATATATCAAAAACTCAGTATGCAATTTGCATGAAATAGATTTTTCAAATTCAAATTAGTAATTGAAGTTACACAAAATCGGAGTCAGAAAGGGAGATAATTGAATCTGGAAAAGTATTCTATTAGGATAATTAGGTTAAATTCATTTTGTATCGTACAAGAAATGAATTCCATTTGTGTATGTGCTCCCGAGAAACATATAGTACTCTATTCCATTCCATGGATCGGGAGCAATCGAAAAACCAGACCCAGTATCTCTTGGAATCCTGAATATAATGCTACCAATAATTTAATTGTACTAATCCACATATATCTTTCTCCCATCAATCGGCACTAGTTGAAGTAATGAAAATTCCCCTATTTGGTTGATGAGAAATGCGAAACGAAAAAGGAAAGAAAAAGATCCCCCCTTG